CTATTTATACGGGAACAAACGGTTATCTCGATTCATTAGAAATTAGCCAGGTAAATGAATTTCTTGATAAATTACGGAAATATTTAAAAGAAAAGAAACCGCAGTTTCAAGAAATCATATCTTCTACCAAGATCTTCACCGAGGAAGCAGAAGACATTTTAAAAAAAGCTATTCAAAAACAGATGGGGCTTTAGTAACACGCAGCATAAAAAATTGCTCACTCTTATTAGCGTCTCAGACTCAAATCATTCAAAATCTTCTTCTTACTCCTTCTTAATATCATATCAAAATATATTAAAATATAGGGAAAATTTGCGTCCAATAGGATTTGAACCTATACCAAAGGTTTAGAAGACCTCTGTCCTATCCATTAGACAATGGACGCTTTTTTTCGTATTTTGACTCGCCTCTTTCTTCTTTTTTCAAACAAGAAGAGAATAATAATAGGATTTTTTGGAGAGAATTTTGGAGAGAATTTTGGCAATTGTATATTCAATGATGAATAGTGGATTTCTTACTATAAAAATAATAGATAAAAATATTAGACTAGAGAATAGAGGATCTAGAGCGGGTAGCGGGAATCGAACCCGCATCGTTAGCTTGGAAGGCTAGGGGTTATAGTCGACGTCAATTCAGCTTTTTTAACGTCTCTAATTCAAAACCGAACATGAAACTTTGGTTTCATTCGGCTCCTTTATGGAAGATAGAAAAATTTCTAGATTTAAGATAAGATGTGAATCAACTAAAAAAAAATATATACCCATACCATCTATGTCAGCTTTTTGTCTGAATACATTCAAAACGACTCGCTTTCTAGATGATCCCTCTAGAAGAAGGAGATTATAACAATCTTTCTAGTTACTTCGTTCTCTATTTCTATTTGTTTGAAAGGATCCGAAAAGGAAAAAGATTTTCTTTCCACCGAGCTAAAATAATACGACCATGTCTCTAGTAAACTAAAGACATCGCATCATAGCTAGTTTGCTTCAATTTTTTCTCTACAAATCAAAACAAAAGTTGAAGATTTAGTTACGATTAGAAATCTACTTTTATATCTTCATCCATGGACCTCTTACTCATACTCATTCAATTGGAAGTATTGATCCAATTGAAAAATTTTGTTTCACAATTTCATAATCCAATTTTTCCATTTTTAAGTGGCCTTTGAATAGAAATCGCGAGAATTTCTATTTTTCCCCAAATGTGTTATTGAGAGGTAAAGGATTAAATCCCCTTAAGAAATAAAGTTTTTGGTCGGAATATGAATTAAACCGAAATACCCCTTAACTATTAAGGAGATTAATAGAACGAATCACACTTTTACCACTAAACTATACCCGCTACAATGCTATTATTATATAATAATGGGGCCTTTTGTCGAACAGAGGACTTGCGTGTAGTCAAAAAAAATCATGAAAATTGGAGAGATACTATTTTGCGTCGGGGTTTTCACTTTTATGAGATTCGGGGAAGAGGTCAATTAAATACCAAGTTTTATTTTTTGGAAGAGTGTTGCTAGATACGGCTCACCAAAATCGTTCAAATCACAACAAAAAAGCATTGTGTAAGGTTTTATTTTATTTATGCCAGAAAGGCGGTCAAGTAACTAAAAAAGGAAGAAAAAATAATACGAAACGGTCCTTTTATATAATCAGGTAGAGAAAGTTTTTTAGTAAGTATGGAAATAGTCCTTCTTCTTTATTGGTCTTGCTTGAATATATATTATTTAATCTAATAATAGTAAGCATTTTTGTTTTCAAATTAGAGAAATTTAACCAGAATTCGCTGGAACAAAAAAAAGCCCGGCTGAGTAGTGACCGAGCCAGGCTGTAGAAAAAAGGGCCCTTCGAAGAAAATCAAAGCAAGGAGGTCCTCTTTCTTTATCTTTCTATTTCTTTGGATTAGATCTTTTGAGTCTTTACTTGAATCTAAAAGGAATTGCTAATAAAAGTTTTACATATCTTTACATATCTATATAATCTATATAATAAAGATAAAGAAGGAGAAAGAACGACTTTTTTGAATCCTTACTTCATTTGGAATGCAACATATATAATAATTAGAATTATCTTTTTCAATTGGGAGAGATGGCTGAGTGGACGAAAGCGTCGGATTGCTAATCCGTTGTACGAGTTATTCGTACCGAGGGTTCGAACCCCTCTCTTTCCGTTTTCATCGAGAACTTAATATTTTCTTCTTTTTTTTTTTTTCAAATTTCGAAAACCCTTTTTCCTATTTAAACGTCTGAAATAGATAAAACATCCTAAGAAACTAAAAAATAAAGCTCGAAAAACTAAAAAACCTTTTTTATTTGATTAATTATATATTATTCTTCACGTCCAGGATTACGGCCTGGGTCATTAGATAGGAATCCAAAGATGAAGAGAGAAACAAAGAAGATTACCACTGTGTAAACGAAAAGTTTGAGAGTAAGCATTACACAATCTCCAAGAACATTTTTTGAAAAAAAAAACGAGAAAAGAGAATAGATCGTCCATTT